TACCTTTATCTTTGGAAGCTCAAACGGAGGCTCGTTTACTTATGTTTTCTCATATGAATCTCTTGTCTCCAGCTATCGGGGACCCTATTTCTGTACCAACTCAAGACATGCTTATTGGACTCTATTTATTAACAATCGGAAATCGTCGAGGTATTTGTGCAAATAGGTATAATCCATATAATAGTGGAAACTACCAAAAAAAAATAGTTAATAATCATAATAATAACTATAGGTATATGAGGGAAAAAGAACCCTATTTTTCTAGTTCCTATGATGCACTTGGAGCTTATCGACAGAAAAGAATCAGTTTAAATAGTCCTTTGTGGCTCCGATGGAGACGAGATCAACGTGTCATTGGTTCAAGAGAAGTTCCCATCGAAGTTCAATATGAATCTTTAGGTACTTATCATGAGATTTATGGGCACTATCTAATAGTAGGAAGTATAACAAAAGAAATCCGTTCTATATACATTCGAACTACTCTTGGTCATATTTCTTTTTATAGAGAATTAGAAGAAGCCATACAGGGTTTTTGTCGAGCCTACTCATACGCTATCTAATCTAATTTCTTAGATTAGGCGATGTTTGTGCCTAGTGCCTAGGGTAATTCAGGTCTCCCAAATTTCACTGGTATTCTAATTTCTGAATTTCTGTGTGAATCAAGATTGAGGAAAGGAAGTTTTCGAATCATTGACTTGGGTCCATTGTCGAATCCTACTTAGCAGAAGAAATATAAGAGAAGAGGTACTTATGGCAGAACGGGCTGATCCGGTCTTTCACAATAAAGTGATAAATGGAACTGCTATGAAACGACTTATTAGCAGGTTAATCGATCATTTCGGAATGGCATATACATCACATATCTTGGATCAAATAAAAACTTTGGGTTTCCAGCAAGCCACTGCTACATCTATTTCATTAGGAATTGATGATCTTTTAACAATCCCTTCGAAGGGATGGTTAGTCCAAGACGCCGAACAACAAAGTTTTATTTTAGAGAAACACCATCATTATGGGAATGTACACGTGGTAGAAAAATTACGTCAATCCATTGAGATATGGTATGCTACAAGTGAATATTTGAGAAAAGAAATGAATCCTAATTTTCGTATGACTGATCCTTCTAATCCAGTACATATAATGTCCTTTTCGGGAGCTAGAGGAAATGCATCTCAGATACATCAATTAGTGGGTATGAGAGGATTAATGTCGGATCCCCAAGGACAAATGATTGATTTACCCATTCAAAGCAATTTACGTGAAGGACTTTCTTTGACAGAATATATAATTTCCTGCTATGGAGCTCGCAAAGGAGTTGTAGATACTGCTGTACGAACATCAGATGCTGGATACCTCACACGTAGACTTGTTGAAGTAGTTCAACACATTATTATACGTAGAACAGATTGTGGTACTATCCGAGGTATTTCTGTGAGCCCTCAAAATGGTATGACAGAAAAAATTTTTGTCCAAACACTAATTGGTCGTGTATTAGCAGACGATATATATATTGGTTTGCGGTGTCTTGCCACTCGAAATCAAGATATTGGGATTGGACTTATAAATCGATTCATAACCTTTCGAGCACAACCAATATATATTAGAACCCCCTTTACTTGCAGGAGTACATCTTGGATCTGCCAATTATGTTATGGTCGGAGTCCTACTCATGGTGACCTGGTCGAATTGGGAGAAGCTGTAGGTATTATTGCAGGTCAATCAATTGGGGAACCAGGGACTCAACTAACATTAAGAACTTTTCATACTGGTGGAGTATTCACAGGTGGTACTGCCGAGTATGTACGAGCTCCTTCTAATGGAAAAATAAAATTGAATGAGAATTTGGTTCATCCCACACGTACCCGTCATGGGCATCCCGCTTTTCTATGTTCTATGGACTTGTATGTAACTATTGAGAGTCGGGATATTCTACATAATGTAAATATTCCACTAAAGAGTTTGATTTTAGTTCAAAATAATCAATATGTAGAATCAGAACAAGTAATTGCTGAAATTCGTGCTGGAACGTCCACTTTTTATTTTAAAGAGAAGGTACGAAAACATATTTATTCTGAATCAGAGGGAGAAATGCACTGGAGTACTGATGTACACCATGCACCTGAATATACATATGGTAATGTTCATCTATTATTAAAAACAAGTCATTTATGGATATTAGCAGGAGGTTCGTGCAGATCTAGTATAGTGTCTTTTTCGCTCCACAAGGATCAAGATCAAATGAATCCTCATGCTTTTTCTGTCGAAGAAAGATATATCTCTGATCTATCAATGACTAACGGTCGAGTAAGATATAAATTGTTAGATACTTCTGATAAAAAAGATAAGAAAATTCTTGACTATTCAATAAGACCTGATCAAACCATATATAATGGTCATTGGAATATTATATATCCTTCTATTATCCAAGGGAATTCTTATTTCTTGGCGAAAAAGCGAAGAAATAGATTCATCATCCCATTACAATATGATCAAAAACGAGAGAATAAACTAATACCCTTTGGTATTTCAATTGAAATACCAAAACAAGGTATTTTACGTAGAAATAGTATTCTTGCTTTTTTTGATGATCCACGATACAGAAGAAATAATTCGGGAATTACTAAATATGGGACCGTAGAGGTCAATTCAATTATCAAAAAAGAGGATTTAATTGAGTATAGAGGATCAAAAGAATTTATTCCGAAATACCAAATGAAAGTAGATCGTTTTTTTTTTATTCTCGAGGAAGTGCATATTTTACCTGGATCTTCATTGATAATGGTCCAGAACAATAGTATCATTGGAGTAGATACACAACTCGCTTTAAATATAAATACAAGAAGTCGAGTAGGCGGATTAGTCCGCCTGGAGAGAAAAAAAAAATATATTGAACTAAAAATATTTTCCGGAGATATTTATTTTCCTGGAGAGGCAGATAAGATATCTAGGCACAGCGGCATTTTTATACCACCGAAAACAAAAAAAAAAAATTCTAAGGAATCAAAAAAATTGAAAAATTGGATCTATGTCCAACGGATCACACCCACAAAGAAAAAGTATTTTGTTTTGGTTCGACCCGTAGTCACATATGAAATAACTGATGGCATAAATTTAGCAACACTTTTTCCTCAAGATCTCTTGCGGGAAAAGGATAATGTCCAACTTAGAGTTGTCAATTATATCCTTTATGGAAATGGCAAGTCAATTCGAGGAATTTTTCACACAAGTATTCAATTAGTTCGCACTTGTTTAATATTGAATTGGGATCCAGAACAAAATGGTTCTCCGAAAGATATTCGTGCTTCCTTTATTGAGGTAAAGGGAAATGATCTGATTCGAAATTTCATGAGAATTGAGTTAGTAAAGTCCAGCATTTCGTATATCGGAAAAAGATATGATAGGGCAAGTTCAGGATTGATTTCCGATAATGGATTAGATCGTACAAATATAAATCCTTTTTACTGCAAGGTTAGTATTCAATTACTTACACAACATCAAGGTACTATTGGTACATTGTTGAATCGAAATAAGGAATGCCAATCTTTGATAATTTTGTCATCATCCAATTGTTCTCGAATTGGTCCATTCAATGGTTCGAAATATAACATGATAAAAGAATCGGATCCCATAATCCCAATTAAGGATTTGTTGTGTCCTTTGGGGACTATTGTCCCTAAAATGGTAAATTTATATTCATTTTACCATTTAATAACTTATAATCAGATTTTGTTAAAGAAATATTTGCTACTTGGTAATTTTCAACAGACTTTCCAAGTACTTGAAGTACTTAAATACTGTTTAATAGATGAAAATAGGAGGATTTATAATCCCGATCCATGCAGTAACATCATTTTGAATCCATTCCATTTGAATTGGCATTTTCTCCATCACGATTATTGGGAAGAGACATCTACAATAATTAGCCTTGGACAATTTTTTTGTGAAAATATATGTCTATTTAAATATAAATCGCACATAAAAAAATCTGGGCAAATTATAATTGTTGATGTTGACACTTTAATTATAAGATCCGCTAAGCCCTATTTAGCCACTCCAGGAGCAACTATTCATGGCCATTATGGTAAAATATTTTACGAAGGAGATACATTAATTACATTTATATATGAAAAATCAAGATCTGGTGATATAACACAAGGTCTTCCAAAAGTGGAACAAATCTTAGAAGTACGTTCGATTGATTCAATATCAATGAACCTTGAAAGGAGAGTTGAAGGTTGGAACAAAGGTATACCAAAAATTTTTGGAATCTCCTGGGGATTCTTGATTCAAGCCGAGCTAACCATAGCTCAAAGTCGTATCTCTTTGGTTAATAAAATCCAAAGGGTTTATCGATCTCAGGGGGTACAGATCCATAATAGACATATAGAGATTATTGTACGTCAAGTAACATCAAAGGTGTTGGTTTCAGAAGATGGAATGTCTAATGTTTTTTCACCTGGGGAATTAATTGGATTGTTGCGAGCGGAACGAGTGGGGCGCGCTTTGGACGAAGCGATCTCTTATCGCGCAATCCTATTGGGAATAACAAGGACATCTTTGAATACTCAAAGTTTCATATCCGAAGCAAGTTTTCAAGAAACCGCTCGAGTTTTAGCAAAAGCTGCTCTACGAGGTCGTATTGATTGGTTGAAAGGCCTGAAAGAGAATGTTGTTCTAGGTGGAATTATACCTGTTGGTACAGGATTCAAAAAATTAGTGCACCATTCAAGTAAGGACAAAAACTTTTATTTGGAAATCAAAAGAAAGAATCTATTTGACTTGGAAATAAAAGATCTTTTGTTACACCATAGAGAATTATTTTGTTCTTATGTACCAAACAATTTCCATGAGACATTAGAACAATCATTTACGCGATTTCATGATTCCTAAGAGCGGATTCTTTTACTTTAACTATCTTTAACTATCTTTTAATTATCTGTTTTTTAATTATCTGGTCTGGCTTTTCTTTTAACTTAACTATCTTGTTCTTGTTTGAATATTGATAAAAAAATAATTAATTAAAAGACATTAATGGTTTGTACTGTGTATTAAAGGTCAATTCCCGGCAGAAGGTTCCATCGGAACAATTACTTATTTCAAAGTACCTCGTCTCTTTGTTAAAGTTAAAAAAAAAAACAAAAAGGAAGTGTGGGAAAAATGACAAGAAGATATTGGAACATTAATTTAGAAGAGATGATAGAGGCCGGAGTTCATTTTGGTCATGGTACTAAGAAATGGAATCCTAGAATGGCCCCTTACATCTCTGCAAAGCGTAAAGGTATTCATATTACAAATCTCACTGGAACTGCTCGTTTTTTATCAGAAGCCTCTGATTTAGTTTTTGATGCGGCAAGTAGGGGAAGAACCTTCTTAATTGTTGGTACCAAAAATAAAGCAGCAGATTCAGTAGCATCGGCTGCAATAAGAGCCCGGTGTCATTATGTTAATAAAAAATGGCTTGGTGGTATGTTAACAAATTGGTCTACTACGGAAACGAGACTTCAAAAGATCAGGGATTTAAGAGCAAAACAAAAGATGGGTAAACTCAACCGTCTTCCCAAAAGAGATGCGGCAATATTGAAGAGAAAATTATTTACCTTGCAAACATATCTCGGCGGTATCAAATATATGACGAGGTTGCCTGATATTGTGATCATCGTTGATCAGCAAGAAGAATATACGGCTCTTCGAGAGTGTGTAATTTTGGGTATTCCGACGATTTGTTTAATCGATACAAATTGTGACCCGGATCTCGCAGATATTTCGATTCCATCCAACGATGATGCTATAGCTTCAATCCGATTGGTTCTTAACAAATTAGTATCCGCAATTTGTGAGGGCCGATCTAGCTATATAAGAAATCCTTGATTATGATTAAGGGGGGATTTTTGGATTCGGTTACTATTTATTCTTGAATTAAATAGAAAAAAGCAAAAAGGTAAGTGCGGGCATATTGATAATATGTTATTATATTACGTGATTTCTTGGTATCCTATGTAAATTCTTGATATCTTAAATATACAATTAATGAATACGATTTTTGATTCATATTGGTGAGTTGAAAAAGAGATAGAGATGGTTGAATCAAAATAATTTCTTTTTTGAAGTTCAATTTCTGCTAGAGGACAATATGAATGTTATACCATGTTCCATTAAAACACTCAAAGGGTTATACGATATATCGGGTGTAGAGGTAGGCCAACATTTATATTGGCAAATAGGAGGTTTACAAATCCATGCCCAAGTACTTATCACTTCTTGGGTAGTAATTGCTATCTTATTAGGTTCAGTCATTATAGCTGTTCGGAATCCACAAACCATTCCGACCAACGGTCAGAATTTCTTTGAATATATCCTTGAATTTATTCGAGACTTAAGCAAAACCCAGATTGGAGAAGAATATGGCCCTTGGGTTCCCTTTATTGGAACTATGTTCCTCTTTATTTTTGTTTCTAACTGGTCAGGTGCTCTTTTACCTTGGAAAATTATACAGTTACCTCATGGAGAATTAGCTGCACCCACGAATGATATAAATACTACTGTTGCTTTAGCTTTACTCACGTCCGTCGCATATTTTTATGCGGGTCTTAGCAAAAAAGGATTGGGTTATTTTGGGAAATACATTCAACCAACCCCCATCCTTTTACCAATTAACATCCTAGAAGATTTCACAAAACCTTTATCTCTTAGTTTTCGACTTTTCGGAAATATATTAGCCGATGAATTAGTAGTTGTTGTTCTTGTTTCTTTAGTCCCTTCAGTAGTTCCTATACCTGTCATGTTTCTTGGATTATTTACAAGTGGTATTCAAGCTCTTATTTTTGCAACCTTAGCCGCGGCTTATATAGGTGAATCCATGGAAGGTCATCATTAACTAGCTTTTCAAATAGTCTTTTTTTTTTTAATTCTATTATTAAGCAAGCTTATCCCACATGATTCATGATAATCCAATTGGATGGGTAAGATAATAGTGTATGATTCCATCATCTAGAATTGTAGGAGAAAAGATAGACAATATTCCAACAGAATTCTAAAAAAAAGAAGGGCTGGGGAGGTTATAGTTAGAGTATAATATATGTAATAATGTCTATAGGCTCTAAACCCCCGTCTATTTTTATAGGAATTATTCTATTCCAGAATCAATTAAAAAAAATTAGGATGGTTTACATTATGGAAGAAAAGAATGGATATGTGATATTAGAATCACATTAAATATTTTTTAGTTATATGAGATAAGTCTATCCATAATATCGCTATATTACATAACTATATAATATTTATTATAATATTTATTTTTTTTATAGTATTGTTTATTATATTTATTTATTTATTTTTATTATAGTATTGTATGTAGTATTGTAAGGCTAGAATTTATATTTTTCCTAATTACAACCAATCCTATAATCATAATCTGGATCCTCATTATTCATATTTGTTATGTTATATATGAACAATATACAACATTAAATAAATATATATATATTTATTTATTATCCGGTTTAATTCAAATTGAAATTAGATTCAATTCATTATATATTTCTTATTTATATATTTATTTATATATATATATATATTCTTAATTCCTTAATTCTTATATTTTTATATTAAAATATTCAAAATTTTTGTTATTATTTTATTTATTATTATTTGATAATATGTATAATATACAATACAAATTACAAATAATATAATTTATTATAATTATAAATAAATAATTAATAAATTAAATAAATAATTAATAAATAAATTCTTAATTTAAGTTAAGATATTAATAATTAATATCTATTGGTACTTTTTTATTACTATTACATATTAATATATATATATTTTATTATATTAATTTTTATTTATATTGAATTAATTTGGTATTAAATTAATTTGATAATTTGATTGATATTGATTGCAGCTCACACTGTATTTAGATAGATTTCAATATCAGTCCTTCTCTTCTAGCAATTTTTTTTGAATGAAAAAATAAATAAACTTAACAATAGTGTAGTGTAGTAAAATTTACAAAAACTCTATGATAGTTAAAAACTAAAAACGAGATAGTTCTGATGATTCCGTTTTTTAATTTAGTAATTAATATTATTATTTCAACTTGTGGATCTTAATTAAAAAAGTCATAATTGATTGGTTGATTGTATCATTAACCATTTCTTCTTTTTTGTTTTGTGTGAGGAACTTACCATGAATCCACTGATTTCTGCCGCTTCCGTTATTGCTGCTGGATTGGCCGTGGGGCTTGCTTCTATTGGACCTGGAGTTGGTCAAGGTACTGCTGCAGGCCAAGCTGTAGAAGGTATTGCGAGACAACCGGAAGCAGAGGGTAAAATACGAGGTACTTTATTGCTTAGTCTAGCTTTTATGGAAGCTTTAACAATTTACGGACTGGTTGTGGCATTAGCACTTTTATTTGCGAATCCTTTTGTTTAATCCTCAAAATATAAAAAAAAGTATCTTAGAGACTTTTTTCTTATTAACTCTTAACTTGGAATTTTCCTTTGCTTCTTAGAATTATATTAACACGTTACTAAAAAATTACTTATTTATTGAGACAATACCTAGGAAGGGTTGATTTGAAGATGAGGAATTACCGCATTTACTTGCTTTCTTCCTTTCTGTCTTTAGCTTAGAGTACAATAGAAAACTTTTTTATTTTCATTGTTTGGAAGTGTTTCAACAAATGAAATATTTTTCAATTGATATCAGATCTAAAACCTAAGTCTAAAGTCTAAGTAAAGTATCTTATTAGAATTAGAAAATTTTTTAAAATGTAAAAAAATTTAAACAAAACAAATGAAATTACTAGATTTCTTTTATTCTCATTAAATAAATAAAGTGGAAATAAATAAAAAAAAAGAAATCGATCAAAAAAAGGGCGATCGGAGTGATACAAAGAGAACTCTGTTCTTTGTTAGTCCTATCCAAAAGAAAAGAGAGGAGAATATATGAAAAATGTAATTGATTCTTTCGTTTACTTGGGCCACTGGCCATACGCCGGAAGTTTCGGGTTTAATACCGATATTTTAGCAACAAATCCAATAAATCTAAGTGTAGTGCTTGGTGTATTGATTTATTTTGGAAAGGGAGTGTGTGCGAGTTGTTTATTTCAAGAATAGGATGGATCCATCCATCTGCACTTATGGTATTTATAAGGGATAGGGGAAATAGTAAAAAAGTGCACGATCTCGACGAATTTCTTCTGAATAAATTAAGAAATTATATGCAAGAACCATAGCATTTCGTGATTTATTGGTAAATCCACTTTGATTCTCTATCAACCAATAATGCGAGACCTTTAACATGGTTAAAGCTAAATTGTTTAAAGTCCGGACAAAACATGGTATTCTTTCTACCACTACGTTAGTAACCAAATAGTTCAAAAAAAATTGGTAATTTATTTGATTTTGATATATAACACTCATATCAATAAATAAATTGAAACTATTTACGAGATAAAAAAAGGAACTTTGTTTCCTTTTTTTATCTAATGCCGAATCGACGACCTATGTATAAAAAAGAGGAATTTTTGGACTTGAAGAAACAAAAATATAATATAATTATTATTATTTTAATTTTTATAATCATATTTCCTTTTTTCATTCAAAAAAAATGAAAAAAAAAGTACAAATAAAAAAACAACTTTGCTGACAATTTTAGATTTTGATCTGGTCTAGTCGGAAGAGTCTTCCTAATATTCTGGTTTTTTATTTTATAAGTTTTGATATGTTTAACTACAAACAGAAAAGAGAAGGTAGGCTCATTACATTAAAAAAGCTATGGGAATACTCATACCATAAATAAATAATTGAGCGTGAGAGCCAAATGAATCGAAAGATTCATGTTTGGTTCGGGAAGAGATCATGGAAGTTGTGAAATTAATGGTAAGATAATCTACTTTCATTAAATGATTTATTAGATAATCGAAAACAGAGGATTTTAAGTACTATTCGAAATTCGGAAGAATTACGTAAAGGGGCCGTTGAGCAGCTCGAAA